AGGTGGGAATCTCACGTACGGTTCCGTATAGTGACATTGGAGCTGTCGACTATTCCACGACTACACCAAAAAAACCCAACTCTGCCCTACGTAAAGTCGCGAGAGTTCGATTAACCTCCAAGTTTGAGGTAACGGCTTACATACCAGGTATTGGCCATAATTTGCAGGAACATTCGGTGGTCCCCGTGAGAGGCGGAAGGGTCAAAGACCTACCCGGTGTTAGGTATCACATCGTTAGAGGAACCTTAGATGCTGTAGGGGTGAAGGATCGTAAGAAGGGGCGTTCTAGTGCGTTGCAGAACATTGTCACAACTTGTATCATTGCGATGATTCCGTATCAGTTGTTCTGATATGTTAAATGTGTAGCTGACCCAGTATTGCAAGGGGACTGAAGCCTGCTACTACAGAGATTGATAGAGATTAATTATTATCTATCTATTTGTGTGAAACAACTTGGTGTCTAAGGTGTTCTACTCCACTAAGTTGAGTTTTACCTGGACTCCCACCTGGAAAATCTTGGGACGTCTTTTCCTCTTGGAACAGGTTTAGATTACGACTACGGAGATTCAGTGAAGGCTTTATGCACATCTACTGATTGGATTGATAAACCTACGGACATTCCTAGTAAGATAACTGAATTGCAAGATTTTCTTCTCTTATATCTAAATTTCGATTTTTTTATCCGTGGAATAAGGGAAAACGGATACCCAATATGCAATGAGTAAATATGATTTGCATCTCAAAAAATAAATGGTTCAAAATCATTTGAATAGTTTCTAGTCAATCATGTGGAAAGCTGTATTCGATGAAAGTCGCACGTGCAGTTTGGAGGGAGATCCTCGACTAACTGGTGGATCCACCCTACAATATGGAGTGAAGAAGCCGAAATAGTAGCCTAAGATACCATTGAAATAAAAGAATTGATTGAAATCTGACATATTTATATTCGTAAACTCGTATTACATCGGAGCAGTGTAGTGAACAGAAAGAAAACTATCGAATCAGATCCAATTTATCGTAATCGATTAGTCAATATGCTAGTTGATCGTATCCTGAAAAATGGCAAGAAATCACCGGCTTATCAGATTTTTTATCAGGCTATGAAGCGGATTAGGTAAAAGACAAATAGGAACCCACTGTCTGTTCTGCGACAGGCGGTGCGCGGGGTAACTCCCGACGTAGTGACAGAAACCAAACGTGTAGGTGGATCAACTTATCGAGTTCCCGTTGAAGTAGTACCGGCAGAGGGAAAAGCTTCGGCTATCCGGTGGTCATTAATCGCGTGTCGAAAACGCTCAGGTCGAAGTATGGCTTTAAGATCGAGTGATGAATCAATGGATGCCGCCAGAAATTCCGGTAGTGCCATACGGAGGAAAGAGGAGACTCATAAAGTTGCGGAAGCCAACAAAGCTTTTGCCCATTTCCGTTAGTTTCGGATTCGTTCCAATCCACGATATTTTCGTCGTGGATTGGAACCGGGGCACAAACTATCTGGGAATCAAGAAGCACTACGAAGAAATGGTTGAGTGAGGGGTGAACGACGAATAACGGGTGTCCAATCTAAGCCACAAGTGGGGATTGGCAACTACTTCTCTCTTAGGTTGTTAATTATTAGACTCCTCCTAATAGGGTAGCGGGGGGGGGGGGGGGGCCGATGCAGAGTTGCGGAGTGCCTCGCAAAAAGGCTTGACGCATGACCAGTTTTTCAGAGACTGAAATTGATTGGGACGCGCATCGCATGGAGTAAAAATTGTTTGAGATATTGGGAAGAAGCCCCCATATCCGAGAATTCTGGGGACTCAATTAATTTCGGTTGACACAGATTAGTTTTTGTGATATATTATAAATTAACAAGCTTACTAGCCTGGGGAATCACTAATTATTTCTTGAAAACCAAAAATTACCATGACCGCAACTTTAGAACGACGCGAAAGCGCAAGCCTATGGGGTCGCTTCTGCGACTGGATTACCAGCACCGAAAACCGTCTTTACATCGGATGGTTCGGTGTCTTAATGATTCCCACCTTGCTAACCGCAACCTCTGTATTCATCATTGCTTTCGTCGCAGCTCCTCCTGTAGATATTGATGGTATCCGCGAACCCGTTTCTGGTTCTTTGTTATACGGTAACAACATTATCTCTGGCGCTATCATCCCTACTTCTGCAGCTATTGGGTTACATTTCTACCCAATCTGGGAAGCAGCTTCCGTCGATGAATGGCTTTACAATGGTGGTCCTTACGAACTTATCGTTCTTCACTTCCTACTTGGTGTAGCTTGCTACATGGGTCGCGAATGGGAACTAAGCTTCCGTCTAGGTATGCGTCCTTGGATCGCTGTTGCGTACTCGGCTCCTGTCGCAGCTGCTACCGCCGTCTTCCTGATCTACCCAATTGGTCAAGGAAGTTTCTCTGACGGTATGCCTCTAGGCATTTCTGGTACTTTCAACTTCATGATCGTCTTCCAGGCTGAGCACAATATCCTTATGCATCCCTTCCACATGTTGGGTGTAGCTGGCGTATTCGGCGGCTCTCTATTCAGTGCTATGCATGGTTCTTTGGTAACTTCTAGTTTGATCAGAGAAACAACTGAGAATGAGTCTGCTAATGCAGGTTACAAGTTCGGTCAAGAGGAAGAAACCTACAACATCGTAGCTGCTCACGGCTATTTCGGTCGTTTGATCTTCCAATATGCTAGCTTCAACAATTCTCGTTCTCTGCACTTCTTCTTAGCTGCTTGGCCCGTAGTAGGTATTTGGTTCACCGCTTTAGGCATTAGCACCATGGCATTCAACTTGAATGGTTTCAACTTCAACCAATCCGTGGTTGACAGCCAAGGTCGTGTTATAAACACCTGGGCTGATATCATAAACCGTGCTAACCTAGGTATGGAAGTCATGCATGAACGTAACGCTCATAACTTCCCCCTAGACTTGGCTTCTGTTGAAGCTCCTTCTATAAACGGATAACATCCGTCTGGTTATGCAGCACAACTGGATACCAAATCTCTCAACTTCAGGGGAGGTTTGGTGTCCAATGAGATGAAAGTTCGTGCGGTGGAACGAATGAAAGGAATGGTAGCAGCTTCTCACAATTTCATGATTATCAGTTTCCAACCTTAAATTCTGAAAACTATTTGGAATATCCTTCTGCGATTTAATTTTAATAGATTACGAAGTTTCCTACTCCGATTTGCAGAATGCTTGTAATCTCCCACCCCAATCTTTTGGATAGAAGAAGGAGTGTATTCCTCATTTCAAAGATTTTTATTGTCTTGCTATATACATACAGCTAATATGTATGTGTATCAACCGAAGGACCTATCTAGACTGCTTAACGGATAGATCTTGTTCACGTCCGGTGGGGAGCCAACTAAATCAACAGAGGGGGCGGACGTAGCCAAGTGGATCAAGGCAATGGAGTGTGGATCCATCACGCGCGGGTTCAATTCCCGTCGTTCGCCCATCCAATTGGGTAATTCGATCCCATCGCTCTACTTGGAACAGAGAAGAACTGTTAAGGTGGATGGGATTTGTGTGGGTCTCCCCGACAATAACAATTTAGAATTCCCGATCTAATTCCAATTTTGGATACGACTATTCACAGAAATCACTAGACTCGTTTGAAATATGTATTCCATCCTATCTTGAAATTTCCGATATTATTGGTATAATAAATGTGGGAAATAGATAGTATCTACCGCATGAAATTAATATGAAAAAAGAAAATAAGGTAAAAAAGGTGGCAAGAGAAAGCGTAGGAAGTCCAGATTTTTCATCTAAAATTTCGGAGTTAATAGAAGTCAGTCTATTAGATCACTTCTTCGAATCATTGAAAAACCAACATCTCAGAGAATTTTTAATTAGCCCATCTTCCAATTATGAACCTTTTATCAGATTATCTGACTTGTGATTTCTAAGTTCACTATTTCTACGCAATCTGCGTGATTCACTAAAAAGAGATAGTGGCATCACCCTGGAGATGCTGATGTTGCTAACAATACTAATTTCTATGCATTGCTTGAGTGACAAAAGGTCGATCGAAAGAAGTTTTGTACTAACGGGAGTCATTAATGGGGGTGACGGAGTGAGAGAGAAACAAGCGGAAAACCTTGGTGATTTCTCCTGCGACTGCTTTCTCCGATTCGAAAGATCTTTATCTGTTGGAAGGAGTGGAAAAAGGAGAATATCTGTTTCCCACTACTTAGGTTTGAACGAAGATATTTCTGCAGGTTCGACGAAAAAAGAGAAGCAAGTTCGCTATGATGCGATGATTCCTCTGGTTTCCGGTAGATGGAAGGCATGCGTAGTGAGGGGTTCACTCCTTGGCAGAGATATATCCAAGGATGATCCTGAAAGGATTCAAGTATTTCGTAGGGGTAGGTGTTTACAAAATTCACGTAGGTTTTTCAAATTCTACAACTATCTGGTAGTTTCTAAAAACAACCAAAGTGATTTCGATTCGTTATTCTTTTGGGAAAATCGTAACAAGCGAGATCCGGGTCGGTTACAAGCAACACAATTGAGAAACGACTCATTAAGTCCCGTAGTATTAAACTCCTATGACAAGGCGTTACTTGAATCCGGAGATTCAGCAGATCACCAGGGGGATAGATCGGGATTTGATTTCGAGCGAGAAGCCTTTTCCAACTTGTCTTCATTTACGTCTTGTAAGAAAACGACGTCGTTTCGTGGCTGTATATCCGGATTAGATTGTGACAAAAATGGGGAAGAATTTCCCATTCTACACACTTATTCACAAATGAGAGATGGATTAATAAATCGACTCACCAAAATTCTCTCGATAATCGAGAAGTCGAATCTGATTTCTGATAGGGCAATAGTTACTGACGTCAGTAATAGCGTCAAATCTGGGAAAGGATTTCCATTGAAAATGAAGGGCGACATGCCGCTTACTCAAATATCTGGCAAAAAACTTGGGCTAGCGAGTAGCAGACACCTCAACCTCAGTGAGATTCTCCCAAACTATTTTCAAATATCTTTTTTAGGTATACTTAGAGAAATAAGTAATCGAAGTGAAAATACTACTTTTTTAAACTAATTGAAAGAAGAGAGTAACATACATTCAATATATTTTTTAGTTAAATTGTATGGACGAAATAGAATCATACCTCTCTACTCAACATACATATTTCTTTTCTATGACTATTTCTGCGCATTATCTACTGAATATTTCTTCCAAATCAAATATCGGTTGGATGGCTGGACGGGGATCGGGGAGTACACCGGTGTAACAAGAATTGCAACTGAATAAATAGTATTGAAATGGAAAGATAACGTAGGGCGCCTATTGAACGAATATATTACTTTTCAAATTGATGAGTATAGAAATGTTCAGTCAAATCTGCATAGATGGCTCGATACGACCGAGGATTCGTCTTCTTTCCCCGTCGGGAAAGTCTTAAAGTATGGCTTGGAGGAATCAACTTGCCGTGTATCAATAATAAGAAACGAATTACTCAATAATATTGGTGTCAGTCTCGGTAGTAACAACCAACAGAACGAAAAATATTTTCATCGATTTCTCAATGTTTTATTTCTTTATAAAATGATTGTTGCTGAGGTTACTCGCCAGAAAGTTTTGATATATACCATTGATTATTGCATCGAAAAATTGAACGATATAGATCTCGAGAAATTAAACAAGATAGATCTCACGAAGCTTGATCTTTTATCAAGTTTATTCGATGGTTACATTGATGAACAGATACTTTTCCTCAAAACAATTCTTGAGAGAAAAAAGAGTTTATTCATTGAATCCAAACTGTTAGTGAGTAAGAAATCGGTAGGCTTTTCGACCGAGCTGGAACCTGCAGTGAATCCTACTTCTATCGGGTTGCCCCGCATCGAATCTATCCGAGCAGGATTTTCAGGCGATGATTTTTCCATTACGGGGAGGCAATTTTGGAATCTGTTTCTGCATGATTTAAACCGTGGGGGAGGTTCAACTAGAGATATTGGTGAGAATATTTCGAGATACATCTCCGATCAGGTTAATAAACTAAACTTTCTAGACGACTCACCTATACGGAACTGTGCCGAAAGCAACTTTATTCCGAGAATCGAAAGGAATTTGTTTATTGGGAGATGCAACAGTAGTTATCTCAACGTCTTAGAAAACTTCTACGTGGGCTCCGAAGATGAAACCATCTCATCTAATATCATCTCACTTATTCATCCCCAACTGTCGGATTCGTTGTCATCCAACTTATCGAAACAAACAGCGGGGGAGGTTGCTGGTCACGTACTCACACCAATTCAATTTATTTTATCTAATCTGCATGAATCCACAGCATTAGTAACTCATTCAGATGGACTTTCCAACTCTATTTCGGATCTGAAGAGGTTACTGGCGAGTTTGAACTTATCTCCTCGTGAAACGATAGAGTCATTTCTATATTCGTGCAGTAACGATGGAGTTTCTTTGGAGAAAACGTCGATAAACTCCGATTCGTCGTCGGATCGGCAACCCCAACCTCGTCTCGAGAATCTGGTATTGGATCGAGTCTATCAGAAGAATTTGTCTATTAAGTATTTCGGGGAACCGGAAGAGTTGGAAACATCTTATTGGTCGCTAAGACTCCCATTATGCAACGATGTAACATCGAGATCTATAGCAGAATCGATTGGAAAAGAGGTTGCGTACGAAGATACGGACTTTGCGGATCAATCTATACGGAGGGAGGCTATTCGTCCATCCAACTTTATCAATTTCAATGAATTATTAAAAGATTTGAACAGATATAAGATCTCTTGGATCTTTTGGAAAGACAATATCGGTGAAAAATGGAGCTTATTTAGAGATTACATACCTTGGTTTTTTACCCCCACCTGGTGGAAATACTTTTACGACCTGATTAGAGAAACATATCCAGAAATAGGACTTAAAATAAGTTATGACTTAAATCATAATTTTCCTAGAATTTATAAAAGAATGGCTGAAGATGTAGTAGATGGTGCGAAAGCCTATTTATCCCAAAGACTGCAAAGCCTAGGATTGAGATTCGACAACGATTCTATCAATACTATAGTATCCGAGATAGGTCTTCTTATTTTCGAAGAAATTCCTGATGAAGCGGAGATTTTACATTCGGGAGGATGGTCAGTATCTCAATTTTCCACTAGGTCTATCTTCCATTACTTCATCCTTTCAGTATTAATTGTTCTTGCATTATTCAAACACCCTTTATCTGCCGTTTCGGGTTCCAATTCCTTTCATTTATGGAAACGTTTCAATACTATTGAATATTTGACAGACCCAACGCGTGGATTCTATTTGAAAGAGGTAATGCATTCCCCTTCGACAAGCTAAATGTCAACGAGAGATCTATTAATCTATTCTTTGAATAGATTCTTGAATTATATAAATAATATAATCTTTTTCTTCTTTGTGAAAGATGAAATCGATTCATGGATATTTCATAAAGAAAGCCCCGATATCCTAGATAGTAAGAAAGAACTACTGACTCAACATTTAGTGACGAATAAAATTCTTTATAGGTATGTGTCGAAATTGAACTCTAATTATGATTTATTGAGCAACGAGATTTCTCATGAACCTTATCCACAAGAGAGATCTAATGTTTTGGCATACTTACGTCAATTCTGGCAAAATGATCTATTGAGTCACAAGATCCGTAAGTTGGATCCTGCGGAGAAGTGGTCTTTTTCCGCCCTCGAGAGAAATATTCTATTTTCAGTAACAACGAGACGAAGAGGCAGTCTACTAAATATGCCATGTCATGACATACCTATCTCACTCCAATCGGGATTACTACCATCTAAAGGAATTTTGCTAGTAGGACCCATAGAAACTGGCCGATCTTCCATTATTAGAGATGTAGCATTCGATTCCTACTTTCCAGTGGTGAAACTACCAATGAAAAAGCTGATATACAACCGATCCTTTTTCAATAATGTACGTGGAAATTTCATTTCGAAAGAAAGCGTACACCGATTAAATTTCGTTTTTGAAATGGCGAAAGAGATGTCTCCCTGTACACTATGGATTCAAGATATTCATGAATTGAATATTCATCGTTCGTATCATAAGCTAGAAGCTGATCCCAAATTCTTACTTTGCCAAATATTGAAAAGTATTGGTGACAGGCGCGGCAATTCTAACATGCGCAAGAATGTTGTTATCGCTACGACTCACGTACCTGCGAGGATAGATCCAGCTCCAATAGCTCCGAACCGGTTAAACTAATTGATAAACTTTCGAAAATCCAACGGGTATCAACGTCAAAAAGATTTATCAATTCTATTACGTATAAAAGGTTGCGAAATGGGGGCTAATCCGTCCCTTCCTCTTATTGAAGGTACTGGGTCTGGAACTACGGGTTATAGTAGACGAGATTTATTCCTCCTTGCTAATGAGGCGTTATTAATAGGTACTTACAAAAGAAGTAAAATTATATGTAGCGACGCAATTGAATTAGCTTTGCATAGACAACATTCGACTGCTAGTGATATGGGCAATGGGATAGAATCCGGTTCCGAATGGGACATCTTTTCTCACGAGATAGCGGAAGCTACCTCAAAGAATAGTTTGATAGATACTTATCTCACGAATACATATATTGGTCGTAACGCGTTAAAGATGCGATTTTATTATTTGTCTAACTGGTATGTGGAACCTTCAATAACCGAGTCAACATTTAAGGAATTCACTCTATTTTCGCATATCCTAGGGATACTAGCTGGATTAGTAGCTCGCGATTCGCTCCAAATGGATATGAGAGAGGAAGAAAATTTCATTGTTATTGACAAACTCGTAGAGAATGACTTGAACCTAGCTTGTGGTGTACTAGAAAACCTCTCGACTAATTTCTCACGTTCAGAAATTTGTAGAGACGGAAGTCGACGCGGTAGTAGTCTTTCCCTTTCCGTTCCTATCGGTAAACCCAAGTATTGTTCAGGTGTAACCTCTCCAAGTCGTTCTTCTAAATTTATGAGAAAGGGGGGATTTAGCAGTCTAACCGACTTCGAACTGCAACAGTCACCCGAACTAATAAACTCAAGTCCGACGGAAGTGTCGCGCGAGATCACTTGGTCCCATAAGGCTTGGCGTCTCCGTTTCCTGCGAAGCGGGGCTTATGAATTGATGAGGGTATCATCTGAACCCAATCATTTGTATAATTTAATTCTCCTTTACCAAAATCGGAATTATATACCCCAACAAGATTTCGAATTCAATAAGATTAAGGGTGACAAAAGTAAATGGTGTGATAAAAGCGGATATCTATTTAGTTTCGAAAAATCTGCGACTAATGTGACAGATAAATTTGTTAAAAGATTGGAAAACCGGTTGGATAATATGTTGTTACGCGAGCAATTTCTCGAATTGGGAATATCCGGCGACTCATCTAATGAATATGAAACACACTGTAATCGATTAGATGAAACGACTCGACTCTTCGGGGGGCGCTTCATCTGGGACCCCATGCTTCTGTTCCAGCCAGATCCTAACATTCCTTCCTCGCGTCGCAGCTTGTTGCCGACGAAAAAACTGGCGCGGAGGCTTTACACCATTTACGGTATGAGAAGGCAGCACCTTAATAAAATGTCAAATAAAAAAATTAGAAATTTCTTTCTTTATAGTGAAGATAATAGTGGAGATAATAGTGGAGATAATAGTGGAGATAATAGTGAAGATAATCCAAAATTGAAACCTAACTCATCTATTAAGCGGTGGAATAATCTCCCTTTGGATGAAGAGGAGCGAGATTCCGAATACGTCAAAGAAATTTCCTCTATGGATATACATCTGCAATATCCGCAGACATTTAGTCCCGCTCGCTTTGATTCCTACGTGGTGGCAGAAGATTTTCCAGAGCGATTTATTCGGTTTAGGCTTCTGGTTCATAGAAACAAATGGATGAGGCGAAACCGTTGCCCATTTCAGGATTTTCTTATCTATAATATGTTGCTTGAAATTTATTAATATCTATCCCATCCGTTCCGGTTTGGTGGGGCGTCACTGGATCAAACGACGAAACAATTTTGTTCATGAAAGTTCATAGAACAAATCTTAGATACCCTTCATTCTGTCTAGATCTCTAGCGATATAATTATAAGCCAAATTCAGTAAAAGGAAGATCTATATTTTCCTTTTACTGATATAAATAATTATATCGTAGCATATCAAATAGTTAAGGAACTGAAGGCCATTTTCTATATGAGTCTTTCTGCTTAGAAAGAAGATTGAGAAAGGGCAATAGCTTATTCCATAGGGATTTTGCAAAACAGCTTCTTAACATCACGCTTGGAATAGATCCTTTCTAAAATTGTGGATTTAGTCCCCTCCCCAGATGACTTATTGATTCGCTCATTTCAATCATTCAATACACCGGAATTGAAGGGGGGACCCCCAAAAGTGACCTCTTAATAGTTAATAGGCAGGGTCCTCGCCTCGGGGGTATTCGAGGGGGGGGTAAGAACGTACAAATCTTTTTCTTCCTCAATTGTTAGAGCTGGAAATAAGCACGATAGTGAATAATTCACTGGTTGGTGGATCATGGTCCAACACAATTTGATTTGGCATATGTGGGAAACACAACTACCCAATTACCAGTTACCAGGAATTATTGACGTAGATTCGAACGAATCTCCCCGGGTAGGATTCGAACCTACGACCAATCGGTTAACAGCCGACCGCTCTACCGCTGAGCTACCGAGGAAAGTGGTAGGGGATTCAGTCTCATACGTACGACCTTTGTTCCTTTGTTCTTTGAGTCGCTTCTAAATCTGTAAGACGTTATTCTCCGACATTTTGTGAAGTAGACTTCGCGTACACCCTAACTCCCATTATAGGAGGAGGCGGCGGCGGTGGCAATCCCATTTGAATGGAAGGGTACCCGAATCGTGGGAGAGGGGGGGGGGGGGGGGGGGGGCAACCGATCGAGGTCGAGATCAACCCCACAAGCCCCCCACGATCTGTATCGATCGGTCACCAATTAGTACTTCCTATTCCCCCCCCTCCAAGAAGCATAGTAGAATAGCCGCAGGATTCTCCTACCTCATAGGAAGAAGTAATATCTTTGAGAAATAGAAGTAGCAAAAATAAGAAAGATAGAGATGGGGAAGATGAACAATAGTCGGGAGAAATGAACACGAATTGGAGCTTCGCGAAACGAAAGTAGCAGCTTACGGCAAGGGCGGAATTGGAAAATCAACAACTAGTTGCATCAGGGAAATAGTTCCAATAATTAATCCAAATAGATATTGAGATATTCTACCATTTTTTCCGCGTCGTATACCCTCTCCACTGAAGAGATTTGATGTGCCAGTTCCATTAATAAATCCATCAATTACCCATTGATCGAAATGCAAAACAAGCTTACTAATTAGGATTATGCCCCGTGTGAGGTAGATGTTGTAGTAATAATCAATATAACCCCGACTTGTGGACCAATTTCTGGTAGAAAATAAAAAAGTATTTAATAAGTTTTTACTTCTGAATTTTCCAGAAACTTTTGTATCGACAAGTTTATCAACTTGTCCATAAGCTTTGTAGGAAATTGAGAACCCAATGAGAGATAAAATCAGTAAAGGGGTTGAGCTTATTAATATTTCCGTCAAATTTCCAAAATGTTTATTAATTTCGAAGAGAGACGGAAGAGAAATCAGCCAGTCAAACGGGAGGTCCATACCAGCTCCTTTTTGAGTTGGATAAACTCCTACCAATCCAGCGAATACAGTGGGTATCGCCAAAATAATCAGAGGCAATACCATACAGAAATTTGATTCTCGGGGATGTAGCAAATTTTGCCCAGAAAAGGTTTGAATTGCTTCTTCGCAAGTGGGGTCCTCCTCAGGGGGGTGGGCGGTCAGAGAATTTATCGTTTCTGTAACTTCGTTTCGTTCCATATCTGTTATGGATATGAAATTATTATCGGTTTGTTTGGTAAATGATTCCGATTGAGCTCCACCCCACGAAGTGATAGTAACTTCAGATGGGAAAAAAGTATCGAAACCGATGTAATTTATCTGATTGGCACGGAAATTTCCTTCAAAAGTGAGAAGGTAAATACGAGACGTATAAGACGCGGTAAGGCCTGCCGTAATAGAAGCTGTCAACCCAAGATAAGGGGAGTACAGCCAACTTTCGGTAATAGTTTGATCCTTAGACCAGAAACAGGATAGCGGGGGTATGCCACATAAGGAAAGGGTGCCCAGAAGGAAGGTAATTCCAGTAATTGGCATGTGTTTTCGTAATCCACCCATTAGAAACATGTTTTGACTTCTAGTAGGAGAGTATCCGACCACCTCTTCCATGGAATGAATAACTGAACCAGAGCCCAAAAATGACAAAGCTTTTGAATAAGCATGTGTAATGAGATGAAACAAAGCGGATTGAGAAGCGCCGATACCCGAAGCTGGTACCATATATCCTAACTGAGACATGGTAGAATAGGCCAGACACCTTTTTAGGTCTTTCTGAGCAAGAGCCAATGTGGCACCTGACAAGGTTGTTACTCCGCCTACCCAGGAGATAGCATACATGGTTGCAGGTAATATCGAAATAAAGTTGAAAATTCGAACTACTAAGGAAATTCCGGCGGCCACCATAGTAGCTGCGTGAATAAGAGCCGATATGGGCGTAGGTCCTTCCATGGCATCTGGTAGCCATACGTGAAGTGGAAATTGGGCAGACTTGGCAACCGGGCCTAAAAAAGATAAAAAGGCAATCGTATTAGCAAAGATCGGATTGACAACGCCGCTGCTATTTAATTCGAGAAATCAGTCACACAATTCGGAAATCTCGAAGCTACCAGTTATCCGGTAGATGCCTGATATACCCAGCAGCAACCCGAAATCTCCTATGCGATTGGTCACAAAAGCTTTCTGACAAGCATTTGCGGCACTCGATCTCGCAAACCAAAAACCTATTAACAGGTAAGAACGCATTCCAACTAATTCCCAAAATATGTAAACCTGTATCAGGTTGGGACTAGAAACTAACCCCAACATTGACGCAGTAAATAAACTTAGGTAAGAGTAAAAACGTGCGTATCCCTAGTCGTGACACATGTAACTATCGCTGTGAACCGTCACTGAAATACCCACGGTAGTAACTAATATTGCCATAACAAGAGTAAGAGGATCAATCGGAAGACCTATCTTCAAATGGAAATCACTTCTCGGAATCCGGGCCCACAAATACTGCTGGATGGAGTGAGTCGCAGCCTGTTTCAAAAATAATGAGAAGGAAACAAACATAGCGATGGCTAATGAGAAAGTGTTGATTGCAGCGCACGGGCGCCGTAAGCTTCTTGCTGCTTTCGGAAAGAAAAATGAAAGGAATCCGGTCAAACAAGAAGCTATCAACGGACACAGAGGGATGAGACAAGCATATTTATTTGAAAGTTCCACGGGCGTATTAAATCCAAATTAAATTTGTTATCGTTTTCAACTTCTTCTGATTAGGAGTCAAAAATAAAAATCTGAGAACAATATAAAATAGAATATATGCTAATTATTTAATTAATGTTTAATTAGACGAGAAATTTCATCTGTACGATTTTTTCAGTTTTATGTTTAAAAATATATAAAAAACTTGACAATATTTAAAGATGCCCGAGATACTTATTTCAGATGATTCAATTTTGAATAGGTTTGCAAATCATACCCTCATTGCTTCTTTCTTTAGTATTAAAAATAAAACGGAGATATAAAAAGAGAAAATTAGGATGAATAAATATGCAATAATTGACATCGGCGGTAAACAACTCCGAGTAGAACAGGGAAGATTTCACGATGCTCAGCACTTCGCTCCGGTTCGACACTCGTTGACGTCCAATATGAAAATATCAATAAATAGGGTTTTACTTATTCGTCATGGATCTGTCATCAATTTTGGCTATCCGTGGTTGGATGATGCAGCTGTCAGAGGCAGAATCTTACATGGTTGTTTCAAGAAAAAACTAGTTATACAGCGGATTCACTCTAAGAAGAAAAAATGACGAACTTTTGGATATAGGGAAAATGCGACTCGATTCGTGGTTGATTCCATTGATTTTGGTGGCAAAGACCTAAACAAATCTTAGCTAGCCTTTCATATTGAGTCAAGAAGTAGATACTTATAAAGTCGACGTAGCGACATAGAACTTCATGGTTTCCTTATTTCTCCTCGTTCGCGCTCATTTTTATTTAGTTTTTCTCTTATTATATCTACTCTATCGATACGTATCAACATAATTTTAAGTTACTTGCAAAAAAGTGATAGATGTATGGCAGTCCCTAAGAAAAGAACCTCCAGATCGAAGAGGAAAATTCGTAATCGCGCATGGAAAACTGGACCTGCAGAGGTAGCGTCAAAGGCTTTTTCTTTGGCCCAATCTGTATTAACCGGTCGTTCGAAAAGTTTTTACTATATGACGGAAAAAAGAGACTCGCAGAGAAATTAGGAGTATCTTTTTTTTTCCACCGAAAAAGACGTATATATAATACGTATTTAGATATAAACTAAATGACTGGATAAGGAACTTCGGAACGGGAGGGGGTGGTATGACACCAGCCAGTACTGGTACAATTTAGGTTGACATAAAATCTAATTTCGTAGTATGAAATACTTCACCAGGAATTCAAAGTATTTTGTTTAACTGTTTTGATACTCGTCGGTCATTATTTACCCAAACTATAACGTAAGTAAACTTGACTAGCGAATATTGAGCTCAACAGACAAAAGATTGAAACATGAAACGGGTTTGCTACTGCAAAAGTTAACGATTAAATAATGGATAGCTGCTATTTGATGTCGATAAATGAGGACAGATAGAAATCAAGGTAACATGAGAAGATAGGGGACTATATTTTTTCGAGGTGTGGGCAGGAGCGAGATAAACGACTCCGAAAGAAAATAAGTAGTTAGAAATATTCATCTTCTGCTTTTTTTCTTTCGGAGTTTCTACTACAGGGCTTGAGATGACGAAACACTTCCAGATGATTTCAGTTCGTCAATTGCTTACCTATGTCTGTAAAAGCACAAAACCTAGTACTTTTTCATAGACCCGGTTACTCCATGTCCATTCGGAATAGCAGGATTCGAACCTGTGACCTCCATCACCCCAAGATGGCGCGCTACCAAACTGCGCCATATTCCGTTGTATGTGTATACATATACATAAATATATATCGATTTCTATCTTTATGGCGTTATATACTAGTGCTAATACCACCTCGCCTCATAAATCATTTGTTAAATTAGTACCCTAGCTGGTGTAGCGACCCCTTCCCTTCCGAGGGAGCCCCTCTCTATCTTGTCACTTTCAATATGTTTTGCTAGTATACCTCCAAATTTTCTACATCTCGCGCGAGTAGATGTTGACGTACCATTCCAAACTAGTATAAAATAATTTTGCATATATATATTAAAAAGGAAAAGCCGCTATGGTGAAACAGGTAGACACGCTGCTCTTAGGAAGCAGTGCCAGAGCATCTCGGTTCGAATCCGAGTAGCGGCATTTTGAAACTTTATTTTACTTCTACATCTTAAATTGGTAAATGAAAACTACCTATCAATATGCAGATAGATATTTTTGTAATATATATATATATACATATATATATGTATGTTAGATCTGGTTCAGGAGACTTTTCAAATCAATGAAAATTTGGTAATAATTTCTATTTAAATTATGGAAGCGGTAATCTCATCCCTCTTCACGTTAAAGAAAAAAAGAAAAATATTACTTCGGTTTCAATTGATTTAAAGATTATCAAATCAAGTTGGATTGATTTACTGGTCTTCCTTCATTACGATGTATACCTATATGGAACGCGCTTTTATCCACATTTCGTTTTTGATGCTTCTTTCTGCCACTTCGACAAATTCGATCACTTTATTTTATGAATTTGATAGTCTAGGGAGACTTAGCAAGAGTAGTATGGCAATTGCTTTCCTCTGTACGACGGAGCTTTCAGTAATTCGATGGTTCCAAACTAAGCACCTACCACTGAGCAACCTGTACGAGTCGTCGATGTTTCTTTCATGGAGCTTTTCTTTATCATACATAATGTTGGAAGTTAGGAATCAGAATGGGTTGTCGGGTGCAATTACAGCGCCGAGTGCTATGCCGACTCACGCCTTCGCTACTTTAGGTCTCCCCGAAGGGATGCAGCAATCCACGCGATTAGTACCTGCCTCGCAGTCTCATCGGTCGATGATGCATGTAACTACGACGCTACTGAGTCATGCAACCCTGCCGTGCGGATCTTCGTCGGCAATACCTCTACCGAGTATTTCTCACAGTGAGACGAAAAATTATCGCGTCTTCGACTCAAGACACAATTACTGCAGCACCTCATTGAAATTGAGCACTCCCAGCAGAACTGATGTACGGAGTTTCCTTTATCCATCACTCCCAAATTCAAAAAAATGTCAATTAATTAATCGATTAGATAGATGGACGTACCAAATCATAAGTTTGGGGTTCTCTCTACTAACCATTGGTATACTTTCCGGAGCAGTGCGGGCTAATGAAGCTCGGGGATCTTATCGGAGCTGGGACCCTAAAGAAACCTGGGCGCTAGTAACTCGGCCGATACACGCTACTTACCTTCACACTAAAATAACTAACAGTTGGATGGGGGAGGGGCCGGCTGCGGCAGCATCAACAGGTTTCTTTTTAGTTTGGATTCGCTTCTCGGGGGTCAACTTGTTGGGAGTCGGATTACATAACTACGGATGGCTAATGTAGAAACATTTGGTTTACTAGGTTTTTGATTTCACCGAGTAGATAAAATAAAAATTGGTGGAAAAGAAATAGTTACAAGAGAGGGGAACAAAAACAAACAGTTAATAGATGAGCAGAACTGCCTCTACTTGTTTGTCTGTTTTTGTTTCTCTATCCCAGTTTACTTCAATTTATGCTAGCGGTTGCAAACATAAGCAGTTGGGAAATGACGGGTCTACATAAGTAAGTATCATTGCTACAGCTAGAATTAACAAGCTGCTCTACTGAGTAAGAATCAAAATGAACTCATATTTTTTGTATCAAGTTACTTAATAGGATGTGATTTAGTTAAGTCAGATTTTTCCTACACCTTCACCTCATAGCTGAATATGAAAATAATATTGAGAGCACTTCACTATTCCGTAAAGGTAAAATTAAATTTGGATATGAACCGATACCTAGTATTGGTAGAAGGAGACAAATCGAGGTGAATACCTCCCTTGGACCAAAATCAATTAAATAAGGATTTGATTCATTGGACAACCTGTAACCATAAAACATTCGGCGTAACATGGATAACAAGTAGATGGAAGCCAATACTGTACCAGTTGCCTCCAACACTGTAATTTCTGCCTTAAATAAAAATGAGTATTGCTTGCTGGTGATAACTCCCGGAAATACCAATAATTCCGATACGAAACCGCTCATTCCTGGTAATGCAAGAGATGCCAACGAGAATGCACTAAATATGGCAAATAGTTTAGGCATCGAGGTTGCTATTCCCCCCAATTCATCAAGAAGGGAGGTACGCGTCCTATCGTAGCAGGTGCCCGCGAGGAAAAACAGCGCCGCACCAATTAAGCCGTGGGAAATCAGTTGCAATATGGCTCCATTAATACCTGCGTCTGTCATAGAACCAATTCCGATTGCTACGAAACCCATATGGGAAATTGACGAGTAGGCTATCCTTCTCTTGAGATTACGCTGACCCATAGAAGCTAGAGAAGCATATACAATCTGAATTGCTCCGAGCAATATCAGCCATGATCGAAAGAAAAGATGCGCATGGATCAGTAATTCCAAATTGATTCGAATCAGTCCGTATCCTCCCATTTTTGATAATATCCCAGCTAGTAACATGCATGTGCTGTAATGTGCCTCCCCATGAGTGTCCGGCAACCAAGTATGAAAAGGGAATATCGGCAATTTCACCGCATAGGCAATTAAAAAACCTAAATAGAGGGCAATTTCCAACGATATAGGGTATGACTTACTCATCAAAGCTTGAATATCGAAAGAAGGTACCTCGTTTCCATGAAAACTCGTGGTTAAGGCTGCTACCAAGAGGAAGATGGAGCCACCAGCCGTGTATGAGACAAATTTCGTGGCCGAATATGGACGTCTTTTCCCGCCCCATAAGCATAGAAGTAAATAGACTGGAATCAGTTCCAGCTCCCACATGAAGAAAAAAAGTAAGATGTCGCGGGAAGCAAACAATCCAATTTGACCGCTATACATAACTAACATCGAGAAATGGAATAGCCGTGTATTACGAGTGATCGGCCAAGCCGCTAAGGTTGCCAAAGTGGTTACAAAACCCGTAAGTAAAATAAGACTCATGGAAAGTCCGTCGATACCTAACATCCAATGGAAATTAATGGAGTTTATCCAGTTGAACGTTTCTATTAACTGGATGGATTGGAAATCAAATTGAAAGTGGCAATGAAAAATATAAGTAATCAGCAGGAATTCCAATATGCAGATTCCCGGAGTATACCATCGAATGATTCTGTTTCCATCACGAGGCAGAATTGGAAGCAAGAAACTGGCAGAAATTGGAAAGAGAACGATCGTTGTTAGCCGAGGTACATTACTCATCATGAATAAAAAATAATTAATAGAAAATAATTTCTGATACAAGGGGAACTGTGTGGGCCAATTACAACGACTCGTACTCGGACTTCATAATCCTGAAGCTTCGAGTACAAGTCAAAATAATTTAGTAACTAATTTTTTTTTGTTCTGTTGCTAGTAGGCTAAACCCATACTGCGGGTGGTTTCAGCCCCTAGATAGACGCGTACACTTAAAAAATCTGTTGGACAAGCAGATTCACATCTTTTGCAACCTACGCAATCTTCTGTTCTAGGAGCAGAGGCTATCTGATTCGCCTTGCACCCATCCCGGGGTATCGTTTCTAACACATCCGTGGGACACGCCCTCACACACTGGGTACAGCCGATACATGTGTCATAGATTTTCACTGAATGTGCCATTGAGTTTACTTACTCCTATCAAATTCGTGTACCAATTTTTTTTTTCTAGTAAAAAGGTTGAAATGATACTTTCTCCTCTTCGTCCCTTACGCAGATACCTACCTCTTCTCATCGAGTAAAACATTTCTCTTTCTTTTTAAATTTATCTGATCGGATCCCACTTGCTTTTTGAAAACCTGCCCCCCCCCCCCCTTTTTTTTTTGAAGAATAAGTCGATTATTTGTAACACATAATATGGAGGAAGGTATCCAAACAATTTAATAGATAGAGATAATATATTTGAACAAAAAATCGATTAGATTGATAAAATCACTTCATCTATTTATCAATCACCATTTTAACAAATTAAATTGATCGATACGAGTAGATCTTCTATTTCGCTGAGGAGAAGGAGCAGTAGCTAACCCGGTGGCAGCCTCGGCAGCCGCAACGGCTATCACGAATATGGTAAATAGCTCCCCCCCCGCCTGCCGATCTTTTAATAAATTTGAAAATGTAATAAAATTTGAATTAACTGCATTAAAAATTGACTCGAGACTCATAAGTGCCCTAACCATATTTCTACTCGTAATTAGGCCGATAAATCCGACGCACAAAAGGTAGGCAGCTAAAATTAGTCCGTGTTCAAACATGATTTATTAAAGTTCTCCCCAAAGATTTTGGTAAGTCAAATTTTTAGCAAACTTCCTATCTCTTTATTTTCGAGGAATCTCTTCATTTTCGAGGAAATTAGGTTTAGTCAAAAAAATGGAGAATTATTGCGAGATGATGAAGAAGATGATTTCTTATCAGTTGTAATTGTGTCCTCGTCACGCGCTGGGTTAATTGCTCCCACCAAAGCAACTAAAAGAAGTATTGAAAGAAGCTCAAACGGAACTAAAAACTCACTCAGTAATTTATACCCGAGTTGGTGGGTATCGATCGTGGGTTTACCTGCCGAAAGGGTCTCCGATTGATTGACAAAACTGATATCAAACCATTTCGTATTACAAATTGTATTAACCAACGCCAGAAAGAGCACTCCGCAGGCTCCTGAAGCGGTGAAGTACCCCACGCCCCGAGTAGTAGAACCGGATCGCATCGGTTTCTCGGTAACCATTACAGCAGACACAATTAATACATTTATAGCTCCTACATAGACAAGCAGTTGTGCGGCAGCTACGGAATCAGCATTCGATACGAAGTATGATAGAGATATACGGGTGAAAACCAGTCCCGAAGAGAAAGCAGAATGAGCCACGTTAGCAAATGATGTTGTGCCCAAACTTCCCAGTGGAATACCTGATTCTATTAGTGACAAAATAAATTCATGAATTAATTTAGATAGATTCGTTGGACACAAGTACTTAAATATTTCATGAGATTTCTACCTATATTTCGTGCTCCCTCTTCTTCTTCTTTTTCTTTCAGTTACAAATAACCAAATAAGTAAAATCACCTTTCAAACTATCCAATTAAATTACAGGTGACTAATTAGATATTAAGTTTTTCACCCCAAAAGCTTCTGGCTTCTGGATAAGAAATTTGACGAAGTCGAAAGCACCTGAATTGAAACATCTTGAGATGTAGAAAGAGGTAAACGCCCCGAAGCCGTTTGATCTTGGTTTAGTTCATGACGATCATAACTGGAAAGTTCATACTCTTCAGTCATTGACAAGCAATTTGTTGGGCAGTATTCAACACAGTTTCCGCGAAAGATGCAAACTCCGAAATCGATGCTGTAGCTTTTCAATCGTTTTTTCTTGATGTCCCTCAGCAAGATCCAATCTACGACCGGCAGATTGATCGGACATACTCGAACACATACTTCGCGGGCAATACATTTGTCAAATTCGAAATGGATACGTCCACGAAACCGTTCGGATGATAAAATTTTCTCATACGGATATTGGACAGTTATGGGTGAACGGTTTGAGTGATCTAAAGTAACCGCGAAGCCTTGACCTATGTATTTTGCAGCTTCTACGGCTTGTTGCCCATAACTCCGAAATTCAATTAGTGTAGAAAACATAGAATAAATGAACCCAACCTGCTACTTATTTTTAAGTACATATAAGGTTATATGTACGGGAAAATAAGAAACAAACAGCATATTTGTTTCCCTCCCTTGTTAATAAATTAAAAAGATTTGACTTAAACTGAAACTAAAGTAGAGGAGGCCTAGCTTATTAGCAAAAGTTGAAACGAGGCTGTCAGCAATAAATTTCCTGAAGCAATAGGCAAAAGAAATTTCCATCCAAGATCTAGTAATTGATCTATTCTTACCCTAGGCAAAGTCCATCTTGTTAAAATAGAAATAAATATAAATAAATAAGATTTCGGTAATGTAGTGATGATACCCAGCCCCGATCCCAACACATCGAACGACTCGCTGCTAGAATCTGAAAATAGAGAATCCTGTCCAAGATTTTCGAAAAAAGGAATTGAGGAATCCCATCCACCCAAATGTGAAATTGTTACAAATGGCGAGGAAGCCGACAAGTTTGAGTGAGAACCAACATAAGATAGACCAAACTTTATTCCCGAATATTCGGTTTGATAACCTGCGACTAGTTCTTCTTCCGCTTCCGGCAGATCAAATGGCAGTCTCTCACATTCTGCTAATGACGAAATAAAAAAAGCTATGAACCCTATGGGCTGACGCCACAGATTCCACCCCATAAAACCATATTTGGATTGCATATTCACTATATCAACTGTACTCAAGCTACCAGATAAGGGTAGTCGACGGCACCCCCCGCCTCTAATTCAAAACCGTACATGAAATTGGAGTTTCATACGGCTCCTCATCAATTTGATAGAGATGAAGTCATGGCGCATGGTCGTTATCTTTCACTGAAATAGAAATTGCCAACTCAAATTAATGGGATTCCGTTTGCCGCGACAGAGTAGTTGCTTCCGAATCTATCTCAACCTCATCTATTTCTTTTTCGTAAATTGCGATCTGTTGCAAAATTTATCGAGTTCGATGTATATATATTTGTCATCTCTAAATAGAAAAAATGAAATTACTTTTAACTCCATCTGAAAATGAAAATAAGAGGGACTAGTTTGGCGATGTGCCTGTTGTACCAAGTTCCAAACTAGAACTAAAAAAAAAAGCTCATGATTGACTTGACTTTTTGGTCACCGAAACTATCGTGGGGGTTACTTCGTTCCAAGCGGTTATCGTCACAGTGAACAGGACTATACTCGAGACTGAAATTTCTTGTATGCACTACTCAGCTGTCCCTACCGAGGCTGAGTCTACCTCATGTGGGGAAATACTGGTAGAAGCAGATAAAAATTTTCAATTTTCAACTCTCTAGGTATCCTGGTGCTCAAGTTGCCCCCAGACTATTACCAAAACCCCCTCTGCTTCACAAACCTCTTGCGCATATTGGTGTTTCTTACCGCTCACCCCTAATTTAATCCTAGAGGAAGTCAAAAGAATGACTATCTATTCCCGCGTCAAGCCAGGATGGCTCCTAGACCTGGGGTACGGCATCTACCGCTCGGATATGCATCTACGCCCGTACATGGGGTATGGGATTTGAACTCATAACTGCGAAAACGCCGTTTGATCTCACCCAAATAACTATTTGGTTTATTATTTAACAAAATCTCCATACTATTTACTATTTACTAATAGCTAGAAGTTCTTATTTATTACTTATGTTTAGCGAATCGCACGTAGGGATGCAGATGATATACACAAGGCCAGGGGTATTTCATAACTGATAGATTGGGCGGCAGCCCTGAGACCACCTAAAAAGGAGTATTTGTTATTCGAGGCATACCCCGCAATGAGAAGACCCAAAGGTACGACACTTGAAACAGCGATCCAGAAGAAAACACCTATAGCCAGATCGGATAAGATAATAGCTTGGTCAAAGGGTATTACCAAGTAACTTACTAGGACTGGTGTGACCGCAACGGCTGGTCCAACGGTAAATAACCAGGCATCACCTTTGGATGGAATGACGTCTTCCTTTAATAGAAGTTTGATTCCATCTACCAGAGATTGAGTAATTCCCAGTGGACCTGCATATTCTGGTCCGATACGCTGCTGTACCCCCGCAGACACCTTTCGTTCGAGCCACACGATTACCGATACTCCTACCGTGACTCCCGTAATTAAAGTGAGGGTAGAAACTAGAATCCAAATTGATTCAAAAGAATTTGTTGCAATTTCTAACTCATTAACTAATTGAACTAATTGTTTTCTGTAAATTTCGATATCAGTTGTTGCCATTTTAACGATCAACCTCTCCCATAATGATGTCTATACTACCTGATATTGTCGTGATATCTGCGAGCTTCATTCCTCTTATCAGTTGAGTAAGAATTTGCAAATTTATGAAACCAGGTGGACGAATCCTCCACCTCCGAGGAAAAACGCCGCCATCCCCAACCAAAAAGATTCCCAATTCTCCCTTAGGGGCTTCTACTCTTACGTAATGCTCCTGTTTAGGCAACTTAAAAGTGGGAGAAGACTTCTTCCCAACGAATTGGTAGTTGAAGCCACCCCAGTCTATTTCTCCTTCTTGTTGGACGAGACGTCGACCCTCCAAATTTTCATATGGACCTCCTGGAAGAAGTTTCAGCGCCTGTTTAATAATATTTATTGATTCCTTCATTTCGTCAATTCGTACCAAATAACGAGCTAAGGAATCTCCCTCTTCTTGCCACTTAATCTGCCAATCCAGGTTATCATAACATTCGTAGTGGTCGAGTTTACGGAGATCCCATTGAACTCCCGAGGCTCGTAATATAGGTCCAGATAAACCCCAACTGATAGCGTCTTGTCTGCTGATGAAACCTACCCCCATTACTCGTTTTAAAAAAATAGGATTCCTTGTAATTAATCGCTCATATTCATGAATTTTCGGAAGACAATAGTGGCAGAAGTCTAGACATTTATCTACCCATCCGTAAGGTAAATCCGCGGCAACTCCCCCGATGCGGAAATAGTTGTGCATCATTCGCATGCCGGTAGCAGCCTCAAACAAGTCATAAATCATTTCTCTTTCTCGAAATATATAGAAAAATGGAGTTTGCGCACCTATATCTGCCAGGAATGGCCCAAGCCATAATAAATGCGAAGCTATTCGGCTTAATTCGAGCATGATTACACGTATATAGCTAGCTCTCGCGGGTATTTGAATATTTGCCAACCTCTCCGGTGCATTAACCGTTACTGCTTCGGTGAACGTGGTAGCTAGATAATCCCACCTTGTTACGTACGGCAGGTATTGCAAAGTCGTCCGGTTCTCAGCAATTTTCTCCATCCCCCGATGCAGATATCCCAGGATTGGTTCGCAATCAACAACATTTTCACCATCTAAGACGACAACAAGTCGAGGAACACCATGCATAGATGGGTGATGAGGGCCCATGCTTACTGTAACTGGATCTAGTTCTTTAAGATGCATACCCGTAAATCATTTCCTTTTCAGTAAATATCATGGGATCTAGCTTCGCCAGAAGAAGTTGCGCCAACTCAACTACGACATGTCAAAATATCAAACCTCTGTTCACTCTTTAACGCCCCTTCAAACCTCGAATACCCAAATTTTTTATAATTTGGGCGTATAGAGCTCTATTCCCATCGGATAAATAAATTAAGAGACGCTTACGTCTACCGAGTAATTTTATCAAACCTCTTCGGGAGGAGTAGTCTTCGGAGTGTGATTCCAGGTGGGAAGTTAGTTTCGAAATCTGGTGAGTCAAGTAGTAAATTTGGGAGGCGGTGAACCCAGTATCTTTGTTCCCACCGACTAGCTGCACGTCAATATATTTATATTTATCCGTAGTAATAATGATAATAATTACGATTGCTTGCTCCATCTCAAGTCGATTATAAACTGTTTAGTCAGCAGTTGCAGCAATGGCCCCTTGGACGAAGATGAAGTCCAATTTTTTCACGTGTGATGCGGTACTGCATGGAGTAAGCGTGGGCATCTATGTCTCACGCACAGTTACAGCTTCTGTCACGACTCAGATATATCGTGCAATTAATTGAAATTACCTTCGTTTGGATAATTCCAATTAATTACGCACATATTCAAATCTCTGTGTTGCGCTTCATACCCCCCTTGCTCCCGTCAATTTCGAATAATAGGATACATTTGAATTTTAAGTATCGCAAATCGGCTCCCAGTAATGATGTTGAAACAGAATCTACCGGTGCAAGCTAATTCCTCCAGACGGTGGCTCGGCCACAGGAATCGTTTAACTCTTTGAACTTCCCTTAGCTCCGAAGGCTCACATTCTTCGCTACTGCGGGTCCGTTCAACTTTCGAGATAGAATCAAATTTCAAGTCGAAGTAATGTTGTGCTCCTGGTTTTGAAGACCTCGAAATTAGCAAAGATCGAAGGAATCGGAATTCACGTCGACGTCGCGCAAGCAAGAGATCTTCAATGTTATAAATATGAGACCGCCTTTTGTTGACTTCTGTGGCTATAAGTGACAATTTTGAGATATATGTATCACTATAGATTTTCCTGTATAGTTGTTTTCCGACTCTGCCTTTCAACCTAGACTTGAATTTCAACAACGGATTCATTATTTTGTATACCAAATTTTGATCATCAAGTAATATCGATAAACGATGAGCTGAAAGGATAGACAGGTCATAGAAAAGACCAAGTTTCGTTGTTGCGTTGAAATATAGGTCTAATAGCTCGGAATCTACATTGGTATTCGCACAAAGTGTGACGAGATCGCGATCATCTCCTAACATTCTTGTGAGAGCTGTCAGGCTTCTCAAATTTTCCAGTTTCGTCTCAGATTTCCATTTCCACCGAAATAGGTAGTCCATATCTTCTCTTTCATCTAGCATTATTTCGTACAGTTCATCGGATACTTTTTGGAATCTACGAGTTATATCTAGTACTATGCCATATGTAGTATTATCCTTCAAAATAGGATCTCCGGACCTTCTTGTTTTCTTCTTGAAAGAACTTTTTGTTCTTCCAAAATCTGTAACTAGCCACGGCATCAAATCAAATTTAGAGTTGAGTGTAATCTCTGAATCAGAAGTGCATAAATTAGGTAATCTATTCACCCCCCTCCGCCTCACTTTAGTAATTTTCGAAATACGAGTTTTACAATGGAACCTCTGTGCGATAGCATCTTGTCGCATGGAAAATTTTTGCACATCTCCATTTCGTACAAAATCGATGAAGCTTTGTAATAGATATCTACGTTTGCGAAGCTTACTGAGATTTATAATTCGATCCCTAAGTAAGGGTTTTCTGGCATATATAGAGTAATTATGTAACTCATCTCGAAGGACGTGACATTTTCGTTCACTTGCGATTTCTTCTTCAATGTGACTGAGTTCGTCTAAGCAATCGAAACTAATTTTCCATCTGTGAGGTGCTACGTCGCGCCACAGTGTTAATGGCAAATTACAGTTGGAGAAGCAATCTAACCATTTATTCCAATTACTTGCGTCTAGATCACGTAACTTCTTTAATAATCCCCATTCTTCTATACAGTTCAAAACGTGTTCATTGTAAAATTTCTTTGCAATTTTGCTAGTTGCCTTGCCAAACGAGATATCTGTGCAGTTACTCATTTCACTTAGGCTTGAAATGGTTGAGTCGTACCCAACGAAAAGCCCCGAGGAGTTTTCCGAATAAGCCAAAGATTGCTCAGGCTGGTAAGGGGTTAAACTATCACTCCAGTTCCCGCTATTTTCAGTTTCTCCCCCACAATTGCTCCCGCTACCAGTCGCCAATAATTTCAGGTTCAAGTTTTCCTCTGCACTTAGATCCCAAATACTTTTATAGAGATAAGCTTGAGATAATGATTGAGTTTTGTCAAACTGTGACAATCTATCTTTCGGTCTGAAAAAAGCTACATCTGTTTCTTGAAGAGTGATATTAATTACTTCTACTAGTTGCGTGCGCAATGAGACAAGTTCGCCGAAGTAGTAGTAGAAATCTCTGTTAACTTTTAGGTACGAAATTGATGCTGCGGAAATGAATTTCTCAACTGCTTCTGCAACCACTACATGTAACTTCAAGATTATCTCTTTAAAACCTTTTAATTCTTCCTCATCGAATTTTATAGAATTGCTGAGGTCTGTATCTTCCAATCTGTAATCTAAAGTTAATTTACCAACTTGAGTTGTTTCAGTATCTGGTTGATCTACATTAACTCCCTCGTCTAGTGGATTTGATAATCCGGTTATGTCATTATCTGCAACGAATTCTTTACTAGTTGATTTTTGAGTAACTAATTGTTTATTAATATTACTAACTGGTTGCACTTCCCCGACGATATTAACAGATCGTCCATTTATTTTATCAAAATTTGAATTTATTTTCACTACTTCATCTGTGTCGCCACTAAGTACAGGCTTTATCCGAGTATTATAAGTTGAGACGAAGTCAGCTGAGACCCCTCCGGGTTTAAAAAATAGATTGAACTTCCTTAATAAGATTAAACTTGGTTTCAACATTTTTCCCAAATTGAATTTGGAATCGAGAAAGCGATAGGCTTGCTTGGTTCTCAACGAAAAGTTATCCTTGCAAATTTGAATCAGTTCCTTTCTCACAGGCTTCCAGAATGAGGGTTGTTTTTGGATACTTCCGAAAGGTATATCTGTCTGATATCCTAAAGCAGTTAAATAAGTAAATCTAGGCCTCTTTTGTTTCAACTTTTGCTTATTTGTTGATTTTCGATCCTCAATTAATTCAGCTTCCATATATTTTTTCCGAGGAGGAGTCAGTCGTTTCTTCTTCCCAGCCGAGTGCCAGGGCTTCAGTCGAAACGGATATGCAATCTTTACTTGTATACCTTCCCTCAACCAGCGGGGGGGAAGTTGATCCTGCGAAAATTCCTCACCATCAAACGTACAGTTGATATGAATTTCCTTTTTCCATTTCATCCAGTCTTTATTCCATTCGGAATTTTGCCGAAGCAATATACGGCCAATAGTTTTGGAAACTATAAGTACAGGTAACTTTACAAACTTGCGAAATCTAGACTGGAAAACCAGCATGTAACCCCTTCCATTATGAATGGGACCTATGTCTGATCTAGCCGCTACAGCTGAACGAGCAAGTTTCGACTGGCTTGAAGTTTTTCCCGTCAATGAAAAGGGAGTTAGTTGTTGCCCAAATTGGTAACCCGTAATCTTTTTCGAGCCGGTAAGCAATTTTCCGGTCTCCGAACCCGTTAACTGCTCCACGGGTAATTGAAGTAAAATTGGTATTTCCACTAATCTAAGGAAAAAAGCCGAACGCACTTTTTCCTGAAGTGTCTTCCAGAGCAACGTCTTCCGTCTTCTGGACCGCATGGATCCCTTCAAAAATTTCCGTCGGAAGTCAGATATTCTTGCATATCTTTTCACTAATTTCGTTGATCTGGGTTTTCCCTTTGCAAAAGTGAAGCCAACATTCCGTAATTTTCTGTGACGGATGTCGCCGTCTGCTCCCGGAAAATCAAACTCAGTATCGAAATATAGTTCGTTACTGCGAGCCAGATTTGCACCCAGATCGTCAATTTTGTGGAGTGTGCATACCCCTTTCCTTGGAGTTGAGGGACGTCTCCGACCGCTTATCGAAAATATCTTTGATAAGAAAATTTGATCAAATTTGTAGCAATTTTCTTCCTGTGTTATATAAGTCAGAAATAGTGCTCGATCTTCGGGATCCAAGTTCATTATTTCTTCCCAAGTGACAACGGGCCCAGACGGAGATTTGATCTTCTTGAGAATTTTTTGTACGTCATAATCATACAAAACTCGATTTTTGAACATAAATTGGAACATACGTTGAGCTCTCACTGGTAAAGTTTCCCATGGCATAGGATTCCTGCTTCCCTGTTTCAATTTCTGATTCTCTGCGGAAATCCAATCTTCGATAGAATTCTTTTTAGTTATGGAGCCACCCCTCCCCTTCCTAATTTTTTTCCTTGTCTCTAACTCATTCCAATTCCATATGGTCAAATCTAACTCGTCTACTGTTAAAAATGTTTGTGGGACTGGAATCCGCACACGTAAATTAGTCACGAAAGGGTCGTAAACGTGGGGTACTCTTTTCTTACCCCTAGCTATTAATCGAATTTTTCTTTCCATCGCTTTCGAAAAGGAAAACCCGGTATCCAATAATTTGACTCGATTTAGTAATTCTTTTTGAAAGATTCTATTTTTTACTAATTTTTTTAAAATCCAGCCTCGATATGAAAAGTGGGTTCTCTCAAATTTATGGGACCTCGTTATAGTTAGAGATTTCTCTAATTATTTTTCAAAAATTGACAAGCTGGGCAACGTCGCAATGCATAACCTCTGTTTCCCATCACTTAGACACTTCTTGAAGAAATACGTAGATATTTTCCCTTTGTAGAAGCTACTATTGATATCGGATCGGCTATTTCTGATGAATCGATTACCCCGATTCCCTCTGGAAGGGTCGAAAAAAGAGGTAGGCCACGGCTTGAAGAACCACCACAAGAAATCTGGATATTCAGCAATTTCCCAGAAAGACATTTCCTTATCGTGGGGCTCATTCATGAACTTTACGGTCCAAAAAGAAACCGGAGCTCTACCCAGATAAATCAACGCATTTGCTACAAAAACAATACTAAAAGTTGTATAGATAGCACGTTTTACCAGTAAATATATTATTGGCGAATCTTTTTTCACACGAATCAAAAGGAGTTTGGACAAGTAGCTGAATGCCATGTGACCAGTTAACCAACCTAAAAAGCTAGTTACTACAAAGATTAAATTATTGCTATAACGGAAGAAGAAGAGGTGGGTTAATCTTGCTAACACAGGATTTGGTAACAAAACGGGATTCAAAATTTGAAACAAAAAACTATTGAAAAATAAACTAATTACTCGTGAATCGCGCAACGAGTTGACGGGACGTAGAATCTGATAATTCGGTAAGTCATTCATTGTTAGACAAAATGCAACCGTGTAAGGTATTGCGGCCACGGTTAGCAGATGTGGCTTTGATAGCAATATATAGATTGGCGAACAATATATTGATGAAATAGTTACTAGCTGCGCTAGCATCGAACCACTCAAAGAAACGAGACCGCTTCTATTTCCTCCCAAAAGAAAGGCTCTTATGCATAAGATTTGGGAAGGTCCAACAGGTAGTGTCGCAAGGAAACCGTAGTATAGGCCAAAAAGTATATAGGGACTCATCGATTTTAGCCCAGTTAGTGACAAAATATCCAATATATTTATATTCGTTGTAGTCTTTTTGATGTACGGAATTAACATTCCATTTGTTTCTATCCCTTTGCGCTTCTCCCTCTTCGTTTAAATATCTCAGTCGCTCCAGATTCCCCATCTCGATATCTATCCCTTCGATGTCTATGTCAATACCATCTATATTATACATACGAATGTGAAATAATACAAATGATTTTTCAAAATCAATTATAGATTCGAACTAGAAATTTTACTAAAAAAATAAAGTTGGATTTCAATTTGTTATTTCTTAATCATGAAATAGAAAAAAAAATAATGAGGTGAACAAGTTTTCCGATTAAGAATTTTTATGGGTGACTACATATATATATCTCTTCATAATGATTAATTGCCAATCTCTAATAATTATTTTTCTGGTAACAGTTTAATTAAATATCTACCGTCTGTTTCGATAAGCTGCGGCAACCTAAATCACTTCTACGTCGCAGTGGACGAGTGACTAGTTCTAGAGCGTCCCTAGCATTAACAAATCCGTGGATTTGCGCAAATGTAAATTCGACCGACCATTTGGTATCTATATCTCTAGCCTCTAAGGGATTAGCGTGAGCCATTCCAGTAATTGCCAAGTCTGGTTGTAGCTCATGCATACGTTGCACCTGACTGTAGTTGTCGGGTTTTTCAACAATCCGAGGCATGGGCTTCTTCATCTTCTTACAGGTATGTTGCAAAAGCAACAGCTCAGCAGCTTGATATCGCCTATCCATATAGGGAATACCTACTTCGTAAACAACCATTCCGCATCGAATTAAAAATCTTGCCATAGAAATTTCTAATAGATTATCTCCCATGAAAAAAACGGATTTACCGGTTACCACTTCAAGATAATCACTAAGAATTTTCCAGATTTGATTCTCTCTTTCTTCGAGGCCATCAGGTTTTACATCAAATACTGAACAAATTTTTTCTATCCAAGCGCGTGTTCCATCGGGACCGATGGGAAAAGGCGCCCCGACCAGCTGGCATTTCCTCCGACGCATCAATGTTGTCGCCGTCCGGCTCAAGAAAGGGTTTACTCCGCAGACGTAGACGCTTTCGCCTAAAGCAGGCAGTTCATTGTATTTTTGCGAGGGTAGCCAACCCGATACAGAAACAGACTGACGCTTCGATTCCAAATTCAGTTGAGAAGCTACACTTGAAGGTAGAGATCCAAAAAGTACTGAACTACATCTATTTAATTTACCCTTTTCTCCAAAAAATTTATTACTTCGGCCGACGTCAGCCACAACATTTTCAGCCGCGTCTTCTTCCTGTTGGTGCGTAATACGAGGATTACATTCTGGACATCGATGCGTCATGGCAGCCAATGCAGTATCTTCTCCCTGGGTGAAGGCGTGGTCCAACCCGTTTGCCCGTGCAACCACAATTGGTATTCCAATTTGCTTTTCCAACTTGGGCGCTATGCCCTCCAAATCCATTTTCACTATCTCTGTGGTGCAGGTGCCGATCCAAATAATGACACTAGGGTTTCTGTCACTTTTTATTCGTAAGCAAATTCTTTCTAATTCCTTTTGATCATTCAACTGAGCTGAGATGTCTCCCTCTTCTGGTTCCGCCATTGCATAACGAGGCTCCGCAAAAATCATGACTCCGAGAGCATTCTGCAGAAAGTAACCGCGAGTTTTCGTACCTACTACTAGGAAAGAACTATCTTCAATCTTTTGGTATAGCCAAGCTACGCAACTAATGGGACAGAAAGTGTGATAATTACCAGTTTCGCACTCAAAAGTAGGAATCTCAAGAGTCTTCATGAAAGTGTTTCCTCGGAGGAGTATTTAGGTGTATATATTTATACGCAAAGAAGCAGCCTCTTTAGTATCAAATAATTGTAAAGTCAAACGGAGTATCTTGCTGACTATTTTGAGCTTTTTCTCTTTTTCCCGAATTGGGGTTTAAATAGAAATCGGAAAGTAAGCTAAATAATTCTCTATCTGGAATTTCTCGCGGTACGATTCCCTCTGGCTTAGATAAAGTCTAATCCGCTATATTTAAGTAGAAATCACAAACAAAATTCAGATTTGGTTGGCATTCAGCCATTTCAAATAACGTTTTTCCTTTTACCCTCGAAATGCGAATATCTTCCACTAGAGGTAATACCTCCAGTACGGGCATGGGGCAGGCTTCTACATATTTGTCAATTAAGTCTCTTTCAGATGTTCGGTTTCCCACTAAACCAGCTAGCCGTGAAGGGTGGGTATGCGCCTTTTCCCTGACCGACGCGGCAATACAATTTGCTGCAAAAAGGGCATCGAATCCATTATCAGTTATGATGATACAGTAATCCGCGTAATTCAGTGGAGCAGCAAAACCCCCGCAAACTACATCTCCCAAAACGTCGAATGAGGTAATATCGTATTCGTAAAAGGCATTTGATTCTTTTAATGGCTTCACCGTTTCTCCCACGACATATCCCCCACAGCCCGCCCCCGCTGGGGGTCCGCCAGCCTCTACGCGGTCTACTCCGCCGTAACCTCTATAAATTACATCTTCGGGCCATACGTCTTCGTAGTGGTAATCTTTCGATTGTAAAGTATCTATAATTGTAGGTATTAGGAATCCCGTAAGAGTGAAGGTACTATCATGTTTGGGATCGCACCCGATTTGCAATATTCGTTTTCCCCGTCTAGCTGAAGCTATCGATGTGTTGCAACTAGTTGTTGATTTTCCAATTCCGCCCTTGCCGTAAGCTGCTACTTTCGTTTCGCGAAGCTCCAATTCGTGTTCATTTCTCCCGACTATTGTTCATCTTCCCCATCTCTATCTTTCTTATTTTTGCTACTTCTATTTCTCAAAGATATTACTTCTTCCTATGAGGTAGGAGAATCCTGCGGCTATTCTACTATGCTTCTTGGAGGGGGGGGAATAGGAAGTACTAATTGGTGACCGATCGATACAGATCGTGGGGGGCTTGTGGGGTTGATCTCGACCTCGATCGGTTGCCCCCCCCCCCCCCCCCCCCCTCTCCCACGATTCGGGTACCCTTCCATTCAAATGGGATTGCCACCGCCGCCGCCTCCTCCTATAATGGGAGTTAGGGTGTACGCGAAGTCTACTTCACAAAATGTCGGAGAATAACGTCTTACAGATTTAGAAGCGACTCAAAGAACAAAGGAACAAAGGTCGTACGTATGAGACTGAATCCCCTACCACTTTCCTCGGTAGCTCAGCGGTAGAGCGGTCGGCTGTTAACCGATTGGTCGTAGGTTCGAATCCTACCCGGGGAGATTCGTTCGAATCTACGTCAATAATTCCTGGTAACTGGTAATTGGGTAGTTGTGTTTCCCACATATGCCAAATCAAATTGTGTTGGACCATGATCCACCAACCAGTGAATTATTCACTATCGTGCTTATTTCCAGCTCTAACAATTGAGGAAGAAAAAGATTTGTACGTTCTTACCCCCCCCTCGAATACCCCCGAGGCGAGGACCCTGCCTATTAACTATTAAGAGGTCACTTTTGGGGGTCCCCCCTTCAATTCCGGTGTATTGAATGATTGAAATGAGCGAATCAATAAGTCATCTGGGGAGGGGACTAAATCCACAATTTTAGAAAGGATCTATTCCAAGCGTGATGTTAAGAAGCTGTTTTGCAAAATCCCTATGGAATAAGCTATTGCCCTTTCTCAATCTTCTTTCTAAGCAGAAAGACTCATATAGAAAATGGCCTTCAGTTCCTTAACTATTTGATATGCTACGATATAATTATTTATATCAGTAAAAGGAAAATATAGATCTTCCTTTTACTGAATTTGGCTTATAATTATATCGCTAGAGATCTAGACAGAATGAAGGGTATCTAAGATTTGTTCTATGAACTTTCATGAACAAAATTGTTTCGTCGTTTGATCCAGTGACGCCCCACCAAACCGGAACGGATGGGATAGATATTAATAAATTTCAAGCAACATATTATAGATAAGAAAATCCTGAAATGGGCAACGGTTTCGCCTCATCCATTTGTTTCTATGAACCAGAAGCCTAAACCGAATAAATCGCTCTGGAAAATCTTCTGCCACCACGTAGGAATCAAAGCGAGCGGGACTAAATGTCTGCGGATATTGCAGATGTATATCCATAGAGGAAATTTCTTTGACGTATTCGGAATCTCGCTCCTCTTCATCCAAAGGGAGATTATTCCACCGCTTAATAGATGAGTTAGGTTTCAATTTTGGATTATCTTCACTATTATCTCCACTATTATCTCCACTATTATCTCCACTATTATCTTCACTATAAAGAAAGAAATTTCTAATTTTTTTATTTGACATTTTATTAAGGTGCTGCCTTCTCATACCGTAAATGGTGTAAAGCCTCCGCGCCAGTTTTTTCGTCGGCAACAAGCTGCGACGCGAGGAAGGAATGTTAGGATCTGGCTGGAACAGAAGCATGGGGTCCCAGATGAAGCGCCCCCCGAAGAGTCGAGTCGTTTCATCTAATCGATTACAGTGTGTTTCATATTCATTAGATGAGTCGCCGGATATTCCCAATTCGAGAAATTGCTCGCGTAACAACATATTATCCAACCGGTTTTCCAATCTTTTAACAAATTTATCTGTCACATTAGTCGCAGATTTTTCGAAACTAAATAGATATCCGCTTTTATCACACCATTTACTTTTGTCACCCTTAATCTTATTGAATTCGAAATCTTGTTGGGGTATATAATTCCGATTTTGGTAAAGGAGAATTAAATTATACAAATGATTGGGTTCAGATGATACCCTCATCAATTCATAAGCCCCGCTTCGCAGGAAACGGAGACGCCAAGCCTTATGGGACCAAGTGATCTCGCGCGACACTTCCGTCGGACTTGAGTTTATTAGTTCGGGTGACTGTTGCAGTTCGAAGTCGGTTAGACTGCTAAATCCCCCCTTTCTCATAAATTTAGAAGAACGACTTGGAGAGGTTACACCTGAACAATACTTGGGTTTACCGATAGGAACGGAAAGGGAAAGACTACTACCGCGTCGACTTCCGTCTCTACAAATTTCTGAACGTGAGAAATTAGTCGAGAGGTTTTCTAGTACACCACAAGCTAGGTTCAAGTCATTCTCTACGAGTTTGTCAATAACAATGAAATTTTCTTCCTCTCTCATATCCATTTGGAGCGAATCGCGAGCTACTAATCCAGCTAGTATCCCTAGGATATGCGAAAATAGAGTGAATTCCTTAAATGTTGACTCGGTTATTGAAGGTTCCACATACCAGTTAGACAAATAATAAAATCGCATCTTTAACGCGTTACGACCAATATATGTATTCGTGAGATAAGTATCTATCAAACTATTCTTTGAGGTAGCTTCCGCTATCTCGTGAGAAAAGATGTCCCATTCGGAACCGGATTCTATCCCATTGCCCATATCACTAGCAGTCGAATGTTGTCTATGCAAAGCTAATTCAATTGCGTCGCTACATATAATTTTACTTCTTTTGTAAGTACCTATTAATAACGCCTCATTAGCAAGGAGGAATAAATCTCGTCTACTATAACCCGTAGTTCCAGACCCAGTACCTTCAATAAGAGGAAGGGACGGATTAGCCCCCATTTCGCAACCTTTTATACGTAATAGAATTGATAAATCTTTTTGACGTTGATACCCGTTGGATTTTCGAAAGTTTATCAATTAGTTTAACCGGTTCGGAGCTATTGGAGCTGGATCTATCCTCGCAGGTACGTGAGTCGTAGCGATAACAACATTCTTGCGCATGTTAGAATTGCCGCGCCTGTCACCAATACTTTTCAATATTTGGCAAAGTAAGAATTTGGGATCAGCTTCTAGCTTATGATACGAACGATGAATATTCAATTCATGAATATCTTGAATCCATAGTGTACAGGGAGACATCTCTTTCGCCATTTCAAAAACGAAATTTAATCGGTGTACGCTTTCTTTCGAAATGAAATTTCCACGTACATTATTGAAAAAGGATCGGTTGTATATCAGCTTTTTCATTGGTAGTTTCACCACTGGAAAGTAGGAATCGAATGCTACATCTCTAATAATGGAAGATCGGCCAGTTTCTATGGGTCCTACTAGCAAAATTCCTTTAGATGGTAGTAATCCCGATTGGAGTGAGATAGGTATGTCATGACATGGCATATTTAGTAGACTGCCTCTTCGTCTCGTTGTTACTGAAAATAGAATATTTCTCTCGAGGGCGGAAAAAGACCACTTCTCCGCAGGATCCAACTTACGGATCTTGTGACTCAATAGATCATTTTGCCAGAATTGACGTAAGTATGCCAAAACATTAGATCTCTCTTGTGGATAAGGTTCATGAGAAATCTCGTTGCTCAATAAATCATAATTAGAGTTCAATTTCGACACATACCTATAAAGAATTTTATTCGTCACTAAATGTTGAGTCAGTAGTTCTTTCTTACTATCTAGGATATCGGGGCTTTCTTTATGAAATATCCATGAATCGATTTCATCTTTCACAAAGAAGAAAAAGATTATATTATTTATATAATTCAAGAATCTATTCAAAGAATAGATTAATAGATCTCTCGTTGACATTTAGCTTGTCGAAGGGGAATGCATTACCTCTTTCAAATAGAATCCACGCGTTGGGTCTGTCAAATATTCAATAGTATTGAAACGTTTCCATAAATGAAAGGAATTGGAACCCGAAACGGCAGATAAAGGGTGTTTGAATAATGCAAGAACAATTAATACTGAAAGGATGAAGTAATGGAAGATAGACCTAGTGGAAAATTGAGATACTGACCATCCTCCCGAATGTAAAATCTCCGCTTCATCAGGAATTTCTTCGAAAATAAGAAGACCTATCTCGGATACTATAGTATTGATAGAATCGTTGTCGAATCTCAATCCTAGGCTTTGCAGTCTTTGGGATAAATAGGCTTTCGCACCATCTACTACATCTTCAGCCATTCTTTTATAAATTCTAGGAAAATTATGATTTAAGTCATAACTTATTTTAAGTCCTATTTCTGGATATGTTTCTCTAATCAGGTCGTAAAAGTATTTCCACCAGGTGGGGGTAAAAAACCAAGGTATGTAATCTCTAAATAAGCTCCATTTTTCACCGATATTGTCTTTCCAAAAGATCCAAGAGATCTTATATCTGTTCAAATCTTTTAATAATTCATTGAAATTGATAAAGTTGGATGGACGAATAGCCTCCCTCCGTATAGATTGATCCGCAAAGTCCGTATCTTCGTACGCAACCTCTTTTCCAATCGATTCTGCTATAGATCTCGATGTTACATCGTTGCATAATGGGAGTCTTAGCGACCAATAAGATGTTTCCAACTCTTCCGGTTCCCCGAAATACTTAATAGACAAATTCTTCTGATAGACTCGATCCAATACCAGATTCTCGAGACGAGGTTGGGGTTGCCGATCCGACGACGAATCGGAGTTTATCGACGTTTTCTCCAAAGAAACTCCATCGTTACTGCACGAATATAGAAATGACTCTATCGTTTCACGAGGAGATAAGTTCAAACTCGCCAGTAACCTCTTCAGATCCGAAATAGAGTTGGAAAGTCCATCTGAATGAGTTACTAATGCTGTGGATTCATGCAGATTAGATAAAATAAATTGAATTGGTGTGAGTACGTGACCAGCAACCTCCCCCGCTGTTTGTTTCGATAAGTTGGATGACAACGAATCCGACAGTTGGGGATGAATAAGTGAGATGATATTAGATGAGATGGTTTCATCTTCGGAGCCCACGTAGAAGTTTTCTAAGACGTTGAGATAACTACTGTTGCATCTCCCAATAAACAAATTCCTTTCGATTCTCGGAATAAAGTTGCTTTCGGCACAGTTCCGTATAGGTGAGTCGTCTAGAAAGTTTAGTTTATTAACCTGATCGGAGATGTATCTCGAAATATTCTCACCAATATCTCTAGTTGAACCTCCCCCACGGTTTAAATCATGCAGAAACAGATTCCAAAATTGCCTCCCCGTAATGGAAAAATCATCGCCTGAAAATCCTGCTCGGATAGATTCGATGCGGGGCAACCCGATAGAAGTAGGATTCACTGCAGGTTCCAGCTCGGTCGAAAAGCCTACCGATTTCTTACTCACTAACAGTTTGGATTCAATGAATAAACTCTTTTTTCTCTCAAGAATTGTTTTGAGGAAAAGTATCTGTTCATCAATGTAACCATCGAATAAACTTGATAAAAGATCAAGCTTCGTGAGATCTATCTTGTTTAATTTCTCGAGATCTATATCGTTCAATTTTTCGATGCAATAATCAATGGTATATATCAAAACTTTCTGGCGAGTAACCTCAGCAACAATCATTTTATAAAGAAATAAAACATTGAGAAATCGATGAAAATATTTTTCGTTCTGTTGGTTGTTACTACCGAGACTGACACCAATATTATTGAGTAATTCGTTTCTTATTATTGATACACGGCAAGTTGATTCCTCCAAGCCATACTTTAAGACTTTCCCGACGGGGAAAGAAGACGAATCCTCGGTCGTATCGAGCCATCTATGCAGATTTGACTGAACATTTCTATACTCATCAATTTGAAAAGTAATATATTCGTTCAATAGGCGCCCTACGTTATCTTTCCATTTCAATACTATTTATTCAGTTGCAATTCTTGTTACACCGGTGTACTCCCCGATCCCCGTCCAGCCATCCAACCGATATTTGATTTGGAAGAAATATTCAGTAGATAATGCGCAGAAATAGTCATAGAAAAGAAATATGTATGTTGAGTAGAGAGGTATGATTCTATTTCGTCCATACAATTTAACTAAAAAATATATTGAATGTATGTTACTCTCTTCTTTCAATTAGTTTAAAAAAGTAGTATTTTCACTTCGATTACTTATTTCTCTAAGTATACCTAAAAAAGATATTTGAAAATAGTTTGGGAGAATCTCACTGAGGTTGAGGTGTCTGCTACTCGCTAGCCCAAGTTTTTTGCCAGATATTTGAGTAAGCGGCATGTCGCCCTTCATTTTCAATGGAAATCCTTTCCCAGATTTGACGCTATTACTGACGTCAGTAACTATTGCCCTATCAGAAATCAGATTCGACTTCTCGATTATCGAGAGAATTTTGGTGAGTCGATTTATTAATCCATCTCTCATTTGTGAATAAGTGTGTAGAATGGGAAATTCTTCCCCATTTTTGTCACAATCTAATCCGGATATACAGCCACGAAACGACGTCGTTTTCTTACAAGACGTAAATGAAGACAAGTTGGAAAAGGCTTCTCGCTCGAAATCAAATCCCGATCTATCCCCCTGGTGATCTGCTGAATCTCCGGATTCAAGTAACGCCTTGTCATAGGAGTTTAATACTACGGGACTTAATGAGTCGTTTCTCAATTGTGTTGCTTGTAACCGACCCGGATCTCGCTTGTTACGATTTTCCCAAAAGAATAACGAATCGAAATCACTTTGGTTGTTTTTAGAAACTACCAGATAGTTGTAGAATTTGAAAAACCTACGTGAATTTTGTAAACACCTACCCCTACGAAATACTTGAATCCTTTCAGGATCATCCTTGGATATATCTCTGCCAAGGAGTGAACCCCTCACTACGCATGCCTTCCATCTACCGGAAACCAGAGGAATCATCGCATCATAGCGAACTTGCTTCTCTTTTTTCGTCGAACCTGCAGAAATATCTTCGTTCAAACCTAAGTAGTGGGAAACAGATATTCTCCTTTTTCCACTCCTTCCAACAGATAAAGATCTTTCGAATCGGAGAAAGCAGTCGCAGGAGAAATCACCAAGGTTTTCCGCTTGTTTCTCTCTCACTCCGTCACCCCCATTAATGACTCCCGTTAGTACAAAACTTCTTTCGATCGACCTTTTGTCACTCAAGCAATGCATAGAAATTAGTATTGTTAGCAACATCAGCATCTCCAGGGTGATGCCACTATCTCTTTTTAGTGAATCACGCAGATTGCGTAGAAATAGTGAACTTAGAAATCACAAGTCAGATAATCTGATAAAAGGTTCATAATTGGAAGATGGGCTAATTAAAAATTCTCTGAGATGTTGGTTTTTCAATGATTCGAAGAAGTGATCTAATAGACTGACTTCTATTAACTCCGAAATTTTAGATGAAAAATCTGGACTTCCTACGCTTTCTCTTGCCACCTTTTTTACCTTATTTTCTTTTTTCATATTAATTTCATGCGGTAGATACTATCTATTTCCCACATTTATTATACCAATAATATCGGAAATTTCAAGATAGGATGGAATACATATTTCAAACGAGTCTAGTGATTTCTGTGAATAGTCGTATCCAAAATTGGAATTAGATCGGGAATTCTAAATTGTTATTGTCGGGGAGACCCACACAAATCCCATCCACCTTAACAGTTCTTCTCTGTTCCAAGTAGAGCGATGGGATCGAATTACCCAATTGGATGGGCGAACGACGGGAATTGAACCCGCGCGTGATGGATCCACACTCCATTGCCTTGATCCACTTGGCTACGTCCGCCCCCTCTGTTGATTTAGTTGGCTCCCCACCGGACGTGAACAAGATCTATCCGTTAAGCAGTCTAGATAGGTCCTTCGGTTGATACACATACATATTAGCTGTATGTATATAGCAAGACAATAAAAATCTTTGAAATGAGGAATACACTCCTTCTTCTATCCAAAAGATTGGGGTGGGAGATTACAAGCATTCTGCAAATCGGAGTAGGAAACTTCGTAATCTATTAAAATTAAATCGCAGAAGGATATTCCAAATAGTTTTCAGAATTTAAGGTTGGAAACTGATAATCATGAAATTGTGAGAAGCTGCTACCATTCCTTTCATTCGTTCCACCGCACGAACTTTCATCTCATTGGACACCAAACCTCCCCTGAAGTTGAGAGATTTGGTATCCAGTTGTGCTGCATAACCAGACGGATGTTATCCGTTTATAGAAGGAGCTTCAACAGAAGCCAAGTCTAGGGGGAAGTTATGAGCGTTACGTTCATGCATGACTTCCATACCTAGGTTAGCACGGTTTATGATATCAGCCCAGGTGTTTATAACACGACCTTGGCTGTCAACCACGGATTGGTTGAAGTTGAAACCATTCAAGTTGAATGCCATGGTGCTAATGCCTAAAGCGGTGAACCAAATACCTACTACGGGCCAAGCAGCTAAGAAGAAGTGCAGAGAACGAGAATTGTTGAAGCTAGCATATTGGAAGATCAAACGACCGAAATAGCCGTGAGCAGCTACGATGTTGTAGGTTTCTTCCTCTTGACCGAACTTGTAACCTGCATTAGCAGACTCATTCTCAGTTGTTTCTCTGATCAAACTAGAAGTTACCAAAGAACCATGCATAGCACTGAATAGAGAGCCGCCGAATACGCCAGCTACACCCAACATGTGGAAGGGATGCATAAGGATATTGTGCTCAGCCTGGAAGACGATCATGAAGTTGAAAGTACCAGAAATGCCTAGAGGCATACCGTCAGAGAAACTTCCTTGACCAATTGGGTAGATCAGGAAGACGGCGGTAGCAGCTGCGACAGGAGCCGAGTACGCAACAGCGATCCAAGGACGCATACCTAGACGGAAGCTTAGTTCCCATTCGCGACCCATGTAGCAAGCTACACCAAGTAGGAAGTGAAGAACGATAAGTTCGTAAGGACCACCATTGTAAAGCCATTCATCGACGGAAGCTGCTTCCCAGATTGGGTAGAAATGTAACCCAATAGCTGCAGAAGTAGGGATGATAGCGCCAGAGATAATGTTGTTACCGTATAACAAAGAACCAGAAACGGGTTCGCGGATACCATCAATATCTACAGGAGGAGCTGCGACGAAAGCAATGATGAATACAGAGGTTGCGGTTAGCAAGGTGGGAATCATTAAGACACCGAACCATCCGATGTAAAGACGGTTTTCGGTGCTGGTAATCCAGTCGCAGAAGCGACCCCATAGGCTTGCGCTTTCGCGTCGTTCTAAAGTTGCGGTCATGGTAATTTTTGGTTTTCAAGAAATAATTAGTGATTCCCCAGGCTAGTAAGCTTGTTAATTTATAATATATCACAAAAACTAATCTGTGTCAACCGAAATTAATTGAGTCCCCAGAATTCTCGGATATGGGGGCTTCTTCCCAATATCTCAAACAATTTTTACTCCATGCGATGCGCGTCCCAATCAATTTCAGTCTCTGAAAAACTGGTCATGCGTCAAGCCTTTTTGCGAGGCACTCCGCAACTCTGCATCGGCCCCCCCCCCCCCCCCGCTACCCTATTAGGAGGAGTCTAATAATTAACAACCTAAGAGAGAAGTAGTTGCCAATCCCCACTTGTGGCTTAGATTGGACACCCGTTATTCGTCGTTCACCCCTCACTCAACCATTTCTTCGTAGTGCTTCTTGATTCCCAGATAGTTTGTGCCCCGGTTCCAATCCACGACGAAAATATCGTGGATTGGAACGAATCCGAAACTAACGGAAATGGGCAAAAGCTTTGTTGGCTTCCGCAACTTTATGAGTCTCCTCTTTCCTCCGTATGGCACTACCGGAATTTCTGGCGGCATCCATTGATTCATCACTCGATCTTAAAGCCATACTTCGACCTGAGCGTTTTCGACACGCGATTAATGACCACCGGATAGCCGAAGCTTTTCCCTCTGCCGGTACTACTTCAACGGGAACTCGATAAGTTGATCCACCTACACGTTTGGTTTCTGTCACTACGTCGGGAGTTACCCCGCGCACCGCCTGTCGCAGAACAGACAGTGGGTTCCTATTTGTCTTTTACCTAATCCGCTTCATAGCCTGATAAAAAATCTGATAAGCCGGTGATTTCTTGCCATTTTTCAGGATACGATCAACTAGCATATTGACTAATCGATTACGATAAATTGGATCTGATTCGATAGTTTTCTTTCTGTTCACTACACTGCTCCGATGTAATACGAGTTTACGAATATAAATATGTCAGATTTCAATCAATTCTTTTATTTCAATGGTATCTTAGGCTACTATTTCGGCTTCTTCACTCCATATTGTAGGGTGGATCCACCAGTTAGTCGAGGATCTCCCTCCAAACTGCACGTGCGACTTTCATCGAATACAGCTTTCCACATGATTGACTAGAAACTATTCAAATGATTTTGAACCATTTATTTTTTGAGATGCAAATCATATTTACTCATTGCATATTGGGTATCCGTTTTCCCTTATTCCACGGATAAAAAAATCGAAATTTAGATATAAGAGAAGAAAATCTTGCAATTCAGTTATCTTACTAGGAATGTCCGTAGGTTTATCAATCCAATCAGTAGATGTGCATAAAGCCTTCACTGAATCTCCGTAGTCGTAATCTAAACCTGTTCCAAGAGGAAAAGACGTCCCAAGATTTTCCAGGTGGGAGTCCAGGTAAAACTCAACTTAGTGGAGTAGAACACCTTAGACACCAAGTTGTTTCACACAAATAGATAGATAATAATTAATCTCTATCAATCTCTGTAGTAGCAGGCTTCAGTCCCCTTGCAATACTGGGTCAGCTACACATTTAACATATCAGAACAACTGATACGGAATCATCGCAATGATACAAGTTGTGACAATGTTCTGCAACGCACTAGAACGCCCCTTCTTACGATCCTTCACCCCTACAGCATCTAAGGTTCCTCTAACGATGTGATACCTAACACCGGGTAGGTCTTTGACCCTTCCGCCTCTCACGGGGACCACCGAATGTTCCTGCAAATTATGGCCAATACCTGGTATGTAAGCCGTTACCTCAAACTTGGAGGTTAATCGAACTCTCGCGACTTTACGTAGGGCAGAGTTGGGTTTTTTTGGTGTAGTCGTGGAATAGTCGACAGCTCCAATGTCACTATACGGAACCGTACGTGAGATTCCCACCTCATACGGCTCCTCGTCATTCAGTTACCCCCGAGATGAGAAAGGGAGTCCAAAATTCCTCCCAATTGTTTTCAACTACAAATACAAAATAAAAGGAAAAAGTTAAATTCTTTTCAATTTATTTTTAAGGCTTCGGCTTCGCGCCCCACTCATTTTCTGGATCCCGTTATTATTAATAAGCAACGCAGATAGAAAGATGAAAAATCTATCAAATCGATGGGTAGATTTGTTAATGAGTTCCCCGTTTTCGTGCAAGTAATATGATGCGGATTGATTATGGAGGAGATTGACGAGTCGGTATCAGCTTATCCGCATCATTAATCATTTTTTGATAAGGAATCCATTTTGAAATGAAGACAGTTTCGATATCTCACTCTCGTTCTTTATTTCGTCTCGACGAGGCTATCTGAGGAGGATCCGGCAACCTAACGCCAACGAACTACCCTAACAAGTAGGTGAGCTAAAAAATGGAGTAGGTAGGATCCAATCACTACCTGAAGTTTGCCGGCGACGACGACGCTGAAGTAGCAATGGGAGAAACAAAAAACAAAATAAAAAATAAGTTAAGGTTAATAGGTTATAAGTTAAGGTTACTAGGTTATTTGCTTACTAGGTTATTTGCTTAGTTGATTGCGGCTTAGTCAGCCTGTTCCGTCGCGAGCCACTGGTCAAGCCCCACTGCATTCTACTACCCCTCCTCCGCGAACCGAATCAGAAATCTAGGTTCCGCAGGGAAAAGATTGTACCACAAGAGCTCGGGGAGGTCAAGCCGTTTCTGTCACCAGTTGTTACTAGCAATCCCATATCTCAGAGATTATGAGTGAGAAAGACCGAAAGCCTAGCGGAGGGGGAGTTAGCACCGGTTAGGGGTGGGGTGCTGGTATATTAAGTATAGTTATAAGGCTACAAGGATGTTAAGTAGAGGTGGAGGCAGCCTCGACTCCCTCGCAACATTCTTCG